GCTGGCGTAGCTTAATTAAAGCATGACACTGAAGCTGTTAAGACGGACCCTAAAAAGTCCCGCAGGCACAAAGGCTTGGTCCTGACTTTACTATCAGCTTTAACTGAACTTACACATGCAAGTCTCCGCATTCCTGTGAGGATGCCCTTAATCCCCTGCCCGGGGACGAGGAGCCGGCATCAGGCGCGCCCAGGCAGCCCAAGACGCCTTGCTAAGCCACACCCCCAAGGAAACTCAGCAGTGATAGATATTAAGCCATAAGCGAAAGCTTGACTTAGTTAAAGTTAAGAGGGCCGGTAAAACTCGTGCCAGCCACCGCGGTTATACGAGAGGCCCTAGTTGATAACTACCGGCGTAAAGAGTGGTTACGGAAAAATGTTTAATAAAGCCGAACACCCCCTCAGCCGTCGTACGCACCTGGGGGCACGAAGACCTACTGCGAAAGCAGCTTTAATTGTACCCGAACCCACGACAGCTACGACACAAACTGGGATTAGATACCCCACTATGCCTAGCCGTAAACTTTGATAGAAAAATACAACTGATATCCGCCAGGGAACTACAAGCGCCAGCTTAAAACCCAAAGGACTTGGCGGTGCCTCAGACCCACCTAGAGGAGCCTGTTCTAGAACCGATAACCCCCGTTCAACCTCACCACCTCTTGTTTTCCCCGCCTATATACCACCGTCGTCAGCTTACCCTGTGAAGGCCCGATAGTAAGCAAAATGGGCAAAACCCAAAACGTCAGGTCGAGGTGTAGCGCATGGGGTGGGAAGAAATGGGCTACATTCTCTAAATTAGAGCACTACGAACCACGTTGTGAAACCAACGTCCGAAGGTGGATTTAGCAGTAAACAGAAAACAGAGAGTTCTATTGAAACTGGCTCTGAGGCGCGCACACACCGCCCGTCACTCTCCCCAAGTTTAATTTATCCTTCTAACTAAGAAGTTAACCGAACAAAGGGGAGGCAAGTCGTAACATGGTAAGTGTACCGGAAGGTGCGCTTGGAATAACCAGAGTGTAGCTAAAATAGGAAAGCACCTCCCTTACACCGAGAAGACATCCGTGCAAATCGGGTCACCCTGAGCTGACTAGCTAGCCAACACATTTGGTCTAACACCACAACATATATAACCCCACAAAACTTAAAATTAAGTCAACAAACCATTTTTCCACCTTAGTACGGGCGACAGAAAAGGAGATAATTGAGCAACAGAAAAAGTACCGCAAGGGAAAGCTGAAAGAGAACTGAAACAACCCATTTAAGCCTAGAAAAGCAGAGATTAAATCTCGTACCTTTTGCATCATGATTTAGCCAGCAAACCAGAGCAAAGAGAACTTTAGTTCCGGCCCCCGAAACTAGACGAGCTACTCCGGGACAGCCTATTGTAGGGCCAACCCGTCTCTGTGGCAAAAGAGTGGGACGAGCCCCGAGTAGAGGTGATAAACCTATCGAGCCTAGTTATAGCTGGTTGCTTAGGAAATGAATAGAAGTTCAGCCCCCTGGCTTTCTTAAGACCCCAAGGTAAAACTAACCTTGTCCCAAAGAAACCAAGAGAGTTAATCAAAGGAGGTACAGCTCCTTTGAACAAGGACACAACCTTTACAGGCGGCTAAGGATCATAATTAATAAGGTAACCTGTTACAGTGGGCCTAAGAGCAGCCACCTGCACAGAAAGCGTTAAAGCTCAGACAGATATAAACCTCTTATCCTGATAAGAAATCCCACCCCCCTAACCGTACTAAGCCGCTCCATGCCCCCATGGAAGAGATTATGCTAGAATGAGTAATAAGAGAGAATAACTCTCTCCCAGCACATGTGTAAGTCGGACCGGACCCCCCACCGACAAATAACGAACCCAAGCCAAGAGGGAACTGTAGGCTAGAACGAACATCCGAGAAAAACCTACACAACTAATCGTTAACCCCACACAGGAGTGCCCGCAGGGAAAGACCCAAAGGAAGAGAAGGAACTCGGCAAACACAAGCCTCGCCTGTTTACCAAAAACATCGCCTCTTGCAAATCAAAACATAAGAGGTCCCGCCTGCCCTGTGACTATGGGTTTAACGGCCGCGGTATTTTGACCGTGCGAAGGTAGCGCAATCACTTGTCTTTTAAATGAAGACCTGTATGAATGGCATCACGAGGGCTTAGCTGTCTCCTCTCCCAAGTCAATGAAATTGATCTGCCCGTGCAGAAGCGGGCATAAGTACATAAGACGAGAAGACCCTATGGAGCTTTAGACACCAGGCAGATCACGTCAAGTAAACTTAAATTAACAAGTAGAAACGCAGTGACCCCTAGCCCATATGTCTTTGGTTGGGGCGACCGCGGGGGAAAATAAAGCCCCCATGTGGACTGGGGGCACTGCCCCCACAGCCGAGAGCTACAGCTCTAAGCACCAGAATTTCTGACCAAAAATGATCCGGCGAACGCCGATCAACGGACCGAGTTACCCTAGGGATAACAGCGCAATCCTCTCCCAGAGTCCCTATCGACGAGGGGGTTTACGACCTCGATGTTGGATCAGGACATCCTAATGGTGCAGCCGCTATTAAGGGTTCGTTTGTTCAACGATTAAAGTCCTACGTGATCTGAGTTCAGACCGGAGTAATCCAGGTCAGTTTCTATCTATGAAGTGATGTTTCCTAGTACGAAAGGACCGGAAAGAAGGGGCCCATGCTTAAGGCACGCCCCACCCCCACCTGATGAAGGCAACTAAAACAGACAAGGGGGCACACCGAGATTGCCAAAAAGAACGGCGCGCTAAAGTGGCAGAGCCCGGTAATTGCGAGAGGCCTAAGCCCTTTTTCTCAGAGGTTCAAACCCTCTCCTTAGCTATGATCACCATCCTAATTACCCACGTTATTAATCCACTTGCGTACATCGTACCTGTTCTGTTAGCAGTTGCCTTCCTAACCCTACTCGAACGAAAAGTCCTTGGGTATATGCAACTTCGGAAAGGACCCAACATCGTTGGCCCGTATGGTTTACTTCAACCTATCGCGGACGGCCTAAAACTATTTATTAAAGAACCGGTTCGACCCTCCACCTCTTCCCCGTTCCTGTTTCTCGCTACACCTATACTTGCCCTCACACTTGCACTTACGCTATGAGCCCCTATACCCATCCCCTACCCTATTACAGACCTCAACCTAGGAGTACTGTTTGTTCTCGCACTTTCTAGCCTTGCCGTATATTCTATCTTGGGCTCTGGATGAGCTTCAAACTCCAAATATGCCTTAATTGGGGCCCTACGAGCAGTAGCACAAACCATCTCCTACGAAGTCAGCCTAGGCCTAATCTTACTTAGCGTAATTATCTTCACAGGAGGATTTACACTCCAAACCTTCAACGTAGCTCAAGAAAGCATCTGACTACTCGTACCAGCCTGACCCCTTGCCGCCATATGATACATTTCTACCTTGGCTGAAACAAACCGTGCACCTTTTGACCTCACAGAAGGAGAATCAGAATTAGTTTCAGGATTCAACGTAGAATACGCTGGAGGACCATTCGCCCTCTTCTTCCTGGCTGAATACGCTAATATTCTTCTAATAAATACACTTTCAACCATCCTATTTCTAGGCGCATCCCACATCCCCGCTTTCCCTGAATTAACAGCCATAAACCTGATAACGAAAGCTGCCCTACTCTCCATTGTATTTTTGTGAGTACGAGCTTCCTACCCACGATTTCGATACGACCAACTTATGCATCTAGTTTGAAAAAGCTTCCTTCCATTAACCCTAGCACTTGTCCTATGACACCTCGCGCTTCCTATTGCACTCGCCAGCCTCCCTCCCCAACTTTAATTCCAAGGAATTGTGCCTGAATGCTTAAGGACCACCTTGATAGCGTGGCTGATAGGGGTTCAAGTCCCCTCAATTCTAGAGAGAAGGGATTCGAACCCATCCTCAAGAGATCAAAACTCTTAGTGCTTCCACTACACCACTTTCTAGTAAGGTCAGCTAATTAAGCTTTCGGGCCCATACCCCAAATATGTTGGTTAAAATCCTTCCCTTACTAATGAACCCCTACGTACTCACCATCTTACTTTCTAGCTTAGGTTTAGGCACAGTCCTCACCTTCGCCAGCTCACATTGGCTTCTCGCATGGATAGGCCTAGAAATCAATACACTCGCTATTATTCCGATCATAGCACAACAACATCACCCTCGAGCAATTGAAGCTACTACCAAATATTTTTTAACACAAGCAACCGCCGCAGCAATGATCCTATTTGCTAGCACTACCAATGCCTGACTAGTGGGAGAATGAGAAATTCACCAGCTATCCCACCCCCTGGCAACTACAACAGCAATACTGGCCCTTGCACTTAAACTTGGGCTAGCGCCCGTTCACTTCTGACTTCCGGAGGTTCTTCAAGGACTTGAACTTACTACAGGGCTTATCCTGTCAACATGACAAAAACTAGCACCTTTCGCACTTATAATTCAAGTAGCCCCAGCCATTGACTCTTCCTTACTTATCGCATTAGGCCTTCTATCAATCCTCATAGGAGGATGAGGGGGACTTAACCAAACCCAACTGCGTAAAATTTTAGCATACTCTTCAATTGCCCACCTAGGGTGGATAGTGCTCATTTTACAATTCGCACCTTCCCTGACACTCCTCAGCCTTTTCCTGTATATCATCATAACATCTTCAGCATTCCTTGCACTGAAAACCAACAACTCTTTAACTATCAACACTCTAGCAACTTCCTGAACTAAATCCCCTGCTCTCGCCCCACTAACCGCTCTAGTGTTGTTATCCCTAGGAGGCCTCCCACCTCTCTCGGGATTTATGCCTAAATGACTTATTTTACAAGAACTCACAAAACAAGAACTTCCACTATCTGCCACACTAGCTGCCATAGCAGCCCTCCTTAGTCTATACTTTTATCTACGCCTCTGTTATGCCATAGCCCTCACTATTTACCCCAATACCTTAACTGCTGCAGCCCCATGACGCCTTGACTTTACTATCATTACCTTACCCCTTTCGATTGTTACTATTATAGCCCTAGCCCTACTTCCCCTCACTCCAACTGTAACTGCAATGTTAACCTTGTAAAAGGGCTTAGGATAGTATTAAGACCAAGAACCTTCAAAGCTCTAAGCGGGAGTGAAAATCTCCCAGCCCTTGTTAAAACTTGCAGGACTTTATCCCACATCTTCTGAATGCAACCCAGACACTTTAATTAAGCTAAAGCCTTTCTAGGTGGGAAGGCCTCGATCCTACAAATTCTTAGTTAACAGCTAAGCGCTCTATCCAGCGAGCATCCATCTACTTTCCCCCGCCGTCCGGGGGGAGCGAGGCGGGGGAAAGCCCCGGCAGGCTATTAGCCTACTTCTTTAGATTTGCAATCTAACGTGTGGTACACCACAGAGCTTGATAAGGAGAGGATTTAAACCTCTGTTCATGGAGCTACAATCCACCGCTTAAACTCTCAGCCACCCTACCTGTGGCAATCACACGATGATTTTTCTCAACCAACCACAAAGACATTGGCACCCTTTATTTAGTATTTGGTGCCTGAGCCGGAATAGTCGGCACCGCCCTTAGCCTCTTAATTCGGGCAGAGTTAAGCCAACCCGGAGCTCTTCTAGGGGATGACCAGATCTATAACGTAATCGTAACAGCCCATGCCTTCGTTATGATTTTCTTTATAGTCATACCAATTATGATCGGGGGCTTTGGAAACTGATTAATCCCTCTAATAATCGGAGCCCCAGACATAGCATTCCCTCGAATAAATAACATAAGCTTCTGACTCCTCCCACCGTCTTTTCTCCTTCTCCTGGCTTCGTCCGGGGTTGAAGCCGGCGCCGGTACGGGGTGGACAGTCTACCCCCCTCTAGCCGGGAACCTCGCCCACGCAGGGGCCTCCGTTGATTTAACTATCTTCTCCCTTCATTTAGCTGGCATTTCCTCAATTTTAGGGGCCATTAACTTTATCACAACCATTATTAACATGAAGCCCCCAGCTATTTCTCAATATCAAACCCCGCTTTTTGTTTGAGCTGTGTTAGTTACTGCTGTCCTTTTGTTACTTTCCCTCCCCGTTCTAGCAGCAGGCATTACTATGTTACTCACGGACCGAAATCTAAACACCACTTTCTTTGACCCGGCAGGCGGAGGGGACCCAATTTTATACCAGCACCTCTTTTGATTCTTTGGCCACCCGGAGGTCTATATTCTTATTCTCCCAGGCTTTGGTATGATTTCCCATATCGTTGCATACTATTCCGGTAAAAAAGAGCCCTTCGGGTATATAGGAATAGTCTGAGCTATAATAGCCATCGGACTCCTAGGATTCATCGTTTGAGCTCACCATATGTTTACTGTCGGAATAGATGTAGACACTCGTGCCTACTTTACATCTGCCACCATAATCATTGCCATCCCCACCGGAGTAAAAGTATTTAGCTGACTAGCCACACTACACGGCGGCTCAATTAAATGAGAAACACCGCTTCTTTGAGCCCTGGGGTTTATTTTCCTATTTACGGTCGGGGGACTCACGGGCATTGTCCTTGCTAATTCCTCATTAGACATTGTTCTCCACGACACTTATTATGTGGTCGCCCACTTTCACTATGTATTATCTATAGGAGCTGTCTTTGCCATTATAGGTGCTTTCGTACACTGATTCCCACTATTTACGGGATATACCCTCCACAGCACATGAACTAAAATCCACTTTGGAATTATATTTATCGGTGTAAATTTAACCTTTTTCCCACAGCATTTCCTAGGCCTCGCAGGAATACCCCGACGGTACTCTGACTATCCGGACGCCTACACACTATGAAACACTGTGTCCTCGATCGGGTCTCTTATCTCCTTAGTAGCTGTAATTATATTCCTGTTTATTCTTTGAGAGGCTTTTGCCGCCAAACGAGAAGTAGCGTCAATCGAAATAACTTCAACAAACGTAGAGTGACTGCATGGATGTCCCCCACCCTACCACACATTTGAAGAGCCCGCATTTGTTCAAGTACAAGCAAACTAACGAGAAAGGGAGGAATTGAACCCCCATGTGATGGTTTCAAGCCAACCGCATAACCACTCTGCCACTTTCTTCCATAAGACACTAGTAAAACTAGTCTATTACATTGCCTTGTCAGGGCAAAATTGTGGGTTAAAACCCCGCGTGTCTTAAGCACTTAGCTATAATGGCACATCCCTCACAACTAGGATTCCAAGACGCGGCCTCCCCTGTAATAGAAGAACTTCTTCATTTCCATGACCACGCCCTTATGATTGTTCTTCTTATCAGCACACTAGTGCTTTATATCATCGTAGCGATAGTCTCTACCAAACTCACTAACAAGTATATCCTTGATTCTCAAGAAATCGAGATTATTTGAACCGTCCTCCCAGCAGTTATCCTTATTCTTATCGCTCTCCCCTCCCTCCGGATCTTATATCTCATGGACGAAATTAATGACCCGCATCTTACTATTAAAGCAATGGGCCACCAATGATATTGAAGCTACGAGTACACCGACTACGAAGACTTAGGCTTTGACTCTTATATAATCCCCACCCAAGATTTAGTGCCCGGCCAATTTCGCCTCCTAGAAACAGACCACCGAATAGTTATCCCTGTAGAATCTCCGATCCGAGTTCTCATCTCGGCTGAAGACGTCCTTCACTCCTGAGCCGTCCCATCCCTTGGTATTAAAATAGACGCAGTCCCAGGACGATTAAACCAAACAGCCTTTATTGCCTCTCGACCTGGAGTATTCTACGGACAATGTTCTGAAATCTGCGGGGCAAACCACAGCTTCATGCCTATCGTTGTTGAATCAGTGCCACTCGAACACTTCGAGAAATGATCCACTGTAATACTTGAAGATGCCTCACTAAGAAGCTAAACCGGGAATAGCGTTAGCCTTTTAAGCTAAAGATTGGTGGCCCCCAACCGCCCCTAGTGACATGCCCCAACTCAACCCCGCCCCCTGATTTGCTATTTTAGTATTCTCATGATTGGTTTTCCTAACTGTTATTCCCCCCAAAGTCCTAGGCCACATCTTCACAAATGAGCCTACTTCACAAAGCACTGAAAAAACTAAACCTGAACCCTGAAACTGACCATGACACTAAGCTTCTTCGACCAGTTTATGAGCCCCACATATCTAGGCATCCCACTTATTGCCGTGGCACTAACCATTCCCTGAATTCTCTTCCCCACCCCCTCCGCCCGTTGACTAAACAACCGTTTAATCACTCTACAAGGATGGTTCATCAACCGATTTACTCAGCAACTCCTTTTACCCCTCAACTTAGGGGGCCATAAATGAGCAGTTCTACTAACTTCCCTAATACTGTTCCTTATTACCCTAAATATACTGGGCCTACTTCCGTATACATTTACCCCAACCACACAGCTCTCCCTAAATATAGGCCTTGCAGTACCACTATGACTAGCTACAGTAATTATTGGCATGCGAAACCAACCCACCGCTGCCCTTGGTCACCTCTTGCCCGAAGGAACCCCCGTCCCTTTAATCCCGGTGCTTATTATTATCGAAACAATTAGCCTTTTTATTCGCCCCCTCGCCCTTGGTGTACGACTTACAGCCAATCTTACGGCAGGCCACCTTCTTATTCAACTGATCGCCACAGCAGCCTTCGTCCTCCTACCCCTCATACCCACAGTAGCAATCTTAACCTCTATTGTCCTGTTCTTACTTACCCTTCTTGAAATTGCCGTTGCTATGATCCAAGCCTATGTCTTCGTTCTACTCCTAAGCCTTTATTTACAAGAAAACGTCTAATGGCACACCAAGCACACGCATACCACATGGTTGACCCAAGCCCCTGACCTCTAACCGGCGCAATTGCCGCCCTTTTACTTACATCAGGCACTGCAGTCTGATTCCACTTCCACTCACTTACACTACTCGCCATGGGAGATATTCTATTACTTCTTACCATATACCAATGATGGCGGGACATTATCCGAGAAGGCACCTTCCAAGGACACCACACACCCCCCGTCCAAAAAGGACTACGATACGGCATAATCTTATTTATTACCTCCGAAGTATTCTTTTTCTTAGGCTTCTTCTGAGCTTTCTACCACTCTAGTTTAGCACCCTCGCCTGAGTTAGGGGGCTGCTGGCCCCCCACAGGCATTATTACTCTTGACCCATTTGAAGTCCCACTTCTTAATACTGCAGTCCTTCTAGCATCTGGTGTTACCGTTACATGGGCCCACCATAGCATTATAGAGGGGGAGCGAAAACAAGCCGTTCAAGCTCTTACTCTCACTATCTTATTAGGATTCTACTTCACTTTCCTTCAAGGTATAGAATATTACGAAGCCCCCTTTACAATCGCTGACGGTGTATACGGCTCTACTTTCTTTGTCGCCACAGGGTTCCACGGCCTACATGTAATTATCGGCTCTACCTTTCTGGCCATCTGCCTCCTACGACAAATTCAATACCATTTTACATCTGAACACCACTTCGGCTTTGAAGCTGCCGCCTGATATTGACACTTTGTAGACGTCGTATGACTGTTCCTGTATGTCTCTATTTACTGATGAGGCTCATAATCTTTCTAGTATTAATACGTATAAGTGACTTCCAATCACCCGGTCTTGGTTAAAACCCAAGGAAAGATAATGAACTTGATTACAACAATCCTTGCTATTACCATCACATTGTCCGCAGTACTAGCCACTATTTCTTTCTGATTACCACAAATTTCCCCCGACGCAGAAAAACTCTCCCCCTACGAATGTGGATTTGACCCCCTGGGGTCCGCCCGCCTGCCCTTTTCCCTACGCTTCTTCCTAATCGCCATCCTATTCCTCCTATTTGACCTAGAAATTGCCCTCCTCCTTCCATTGCCCTGGGGAGATCAGCTTACCACCCCAGCCCTTACACTTGCCTGATCCACTGCCGTGCTCGCCCTCCTCACTCTAGGCCTAATCTATGAGTGAACCCAAGGGGGCTTAGAATGAGCCGAATAGGCAGTTAGTCCAAAACAAGACCCTTGATTTCGACTCAAAAGACCATGGTTTAAGTCCATGACCGCCTTATGACACCAGTACACTTCAGCTTTACCTCAGCCTTTATCCTAGGGCTTATAGGACTCGCATTTCACCGCACCCATCTTCTCTCAGCCCTTCTATGTTTAGAAGGTATAATATTATCTCTATTTATCGCCCTATCCCTATGGGCCCTCCAAATAGAAGCAACTGGCTACTCAGTGGCTCCCATACTCCTGCTAGCATTTTCAGCCTGTGAGGCCAGCGCAGGCCTAGCCCTGCTAGTAGCAACTGCACGAACTCATGGCACGGACCGCCTCCAAAGCCTAAATCTACTCCAATGTTAAAAATCCTGATCCCTACACTCATGCTTATCCCAACGATTTGACTTAGCCCCGCAAAATGACTATGAACTACATCAATCGCACAAAGTTTAATTATCGCCTTAGCAAGTTTATCCTGACTTAAATGATCATCAGAAACCGGGTGGTCCTCCTCTAACCTTTATCTAGCAACCGACCCCTTATCAACACCTCTGCTAGTATTAACCTGCTGATTATTACCCCTTATAATCCTTGCTAGCCAAAATCACATCTCTCCTGAACCCCTAAACCGCCAACGGACCTACATCTCCCTTCTAGTATCCCTTCAAACATTTCTAATCTTAGCATTCGGGGCCACAGAAATCATCATATTTTACATCATATTTGAAGCCACACTACTCCCGACCCTTATCATTATCACCCGGTGGGGAAATCAAACAGAACGTCTTAACGCCGGCACCTACTTCTTATTCTATACCTTAGCAGGCTCCCTACCACTCCTCGTAGCCCTACTTCTCCTACAAAACGACAGCGGGACCCTATCTATATTTACTCTCCAGTACACAAAACCCCTACACCTATTAACGTGAGGGGATAAATTATGATGAGCTGCCTGTCTCTTAGCTTTTCTTGTAAAAATACCTCTGTACGGAGTACACCTTTGACTTCCAAAAGCACACGTAGAAGCCCCAATCGCAGGATCCATAATCCTCGCAGCTGTCCTCCTTAAACTGGGAGGCTACGGCATGATACGCATAATAGTTATACTAGACCCACTAACCAAAGAGCTGGCTTACCCCTTTATTGTTTTGGCCCTCTGAGGCATTATTATGACTGGATCTATTTGCCTACGTCAAACGGACCTGAAATCACTAATCGCATATTCTTCAGTAGGCCACATAGGATTAGTAGCAGGGGGCATTATAATCCAAACACCCTGAGGGTTCACTGGTGCAATTATCCTTATAATCGCACACGGTCTCGCCTCCTCAGCACTATTCTGCTTAGCCAACACTAGTTATGAGCGCACACACAGCCGTACTATGCTTTTAGCTCGCGGAATACAAATAGTTCTCCCCCTAATGACCACTTGATGATTCGTAGCTAGTTTAGCTAATCTGGCTCTCCCACCTCTCCCTAATCTAATAGGAGAACTAATGATCATCACTTCCATATTTAACTGATCATATTGAACCCTACTTCTCACAGGACTAGGCACGTTAATTACAGCAAGCTACTCCCTCTATCTGTTCTTAATAACCCAACGGGGGCCCCTGCCCTCCCACATCATCGCCCTTGAACCCACCCACACCCGGGAACACCTACTTATTACTTTACATCTCATCCCCATTGTCCTCCTAATTCTGAAGCCGGAACTTATGTGAGGTTGATGTTTCTGTAGATATAGTTTAACCAAAACATTAGATTGTGATTCTAAAGACAGAGGTTAAAGTCCTCTTATTCACCGAGAGAAATCTATTGATGTTAGAGACTGCTAATCTTCTATCCCCTTGGTTAAATTCCGTGGTTCACTCGTGCTTCTAAAGGATAACAGCTCATCCGTTGGTCTTAGGAACCAAAAACTCTTGGTGCAAATCCAAGTAGTAGCTATGCACCCGACTACACTCATCCTAAGCTCAACCCTTTTAATTATCTTCGCACTTCTCACTTACCCCCTTATCACCACCCTAAACCCAACCCCCCAACATGAAAACTGAGCCCTTACTCACGTAAAAACCGCTATCAAAACAGCTTTCCTAGTAAGCCTACTCCCCCTCTTTATTTTCCTAGACCAAGGAACCGAAACAATTGTTACTAATTGACAATGGATAAACACCACAACCTTCGACATCAACCTCAGTTTTAAATTTGACCACTATTCCGTTATTTTCACCCCCATTGCCCTCTACGTAACCTGATCTATTCTCGAATTTGCATCCTGATACATACATGCCGACCCCAATATAAACCGATTCTTTAAATACCTCCTCCTCTTCCTAATTGCCATAATTATCTTAGTAACCGCCAACAACATATTCCAACTATTTATCGGCTGAGAGGGAGTTGGCATTATATCGTTCCTCCTCATTGGATGATGACACGGCCGAGCTGACGCTAATACAGCTGCCATACAAGCTGTGATTTATAACCGAGTCGGAGACATTGGACTTATTCTAAGCATAGCATGATTCGCAACAAACCTTAACTCCTGAGAAATTCAACAAATATTTGCCTCTTCAAAAGGACTTGACCTTACACTCCCACTCATAGGCCTCATTCTAGCCGCCACCGGTAAATCAGCGCAATTTGGACTTCATCCGTGACTTCCTTCTGCGATAGAAGGTCCTACGCCGGTATCTGCCCTACTTCACTCTAGCACTATAGTCGTAGCAGGCATCTTTCTTTTAATTCGACTCCACCCTCTCATAGAAAACAACCAAACAGCCCTAACCACCTGCTTATGCCTAGGAGCCCTCACCACCTTGTTTACTGCTACCTGCGCCCTAACACAAAACGACATCAAAAAAATCGTCGCATTTTCTACATCCAGTCAACTGGGACTGATAATAGTAACCATCGGACTTAACCAACCACAATTAGCCTTCTTACATATCTGTACCCACGCATTCTTTAAAGCTATGTTATTCCTCTGCTCCGGCTCAATCATTCACAGCTTAAATGATGAACAAGATATTCGTAAAATAGGAGGCATACATAACCTTACCCCCACTACTTCGTCCTGCCTTACAATTGGGAGCTTGGCACTTACTGGAACTCCATTCTTAGCAGGATTCTTTTCCAAAGATGCTATTATTGAAGCCTTAAATACCTCTCACCTTAACGCCTGAGCCCTCACTCTTACCTTACTAGCCACCTCTTTCACTGCCGTTTACAGCCTCCGGGTAATCTTCTTCGTCTCTATAGGACACCCCCGCTTTACAGCTGTGACCCCTATTAATGAAAATAACCCCTCCGTCATCAACCCGATTAAACGACTAGCCTGAGGAAGCATTATTGCAGGACTTCTAATCACCTCAAATTTCCTGCCCTCCAAAACCCCAGTAATAACTATACCTCTCCCATTAAAATTGGCCGCCCTCCTAGTTACCATCTCAGGCCTTCTAATTGCATTAGAACTTGCATCACTAACTGGTAAACAGTTTAAAACTACGCCCAACCTCGTCACCCATAACTTCTCAAACATACTTGGATTTTTTCCTGCCGTCGTCCACCGATTAGCCCCAAAACTAAACTTAACCCTAGGACAAACTATTGCCAGCCAGATAGTAGATCAAACATGATTTGAGAAAGTCGGCCCGAAAGGAGTTATCTCAACTAACCTACCCATAATCACAACAACAAGCAATATCCAACAAGGCATAATTAAAACATACCTCACTCTATTCTTCCTCTCAACAGCTCTGGCCATTCTACTCACATTAACCTAAACTGCTCGAAGCGCCCCTCGACTTAGCCCCCGAGTTAACTCCAACACCACAAAAAGTGTTAATAAAAGCACCCACGCACATGCAATTAATATCCCACCACCGTAAGAATATATTAAAGCCACGCCACTGGTATCACCCCGCAAAACAGAAAACTCCTTAAATTCGTCTACCGCCACCCACGAGGTTTCATACCATCCACCCCAAAACCAACCCGCTACCAACACCACCCCCACTGTATATACCACTACATACCCTAAAACCGAACGATCCCCCCAAGACTCAGGAAAAGGCTCAGCAGCCAAAGCCGCTGAATAAGCAAACACTACGAGCATCCCTCCTAAATAAATCAAAAATAATACCAATGATAAGAAAGACCCCCCGTGACCAACCAAAACCCCACATCCCACGCCTGCCGCTACAACCAACCCCAAGGCAGCAAAATACGGGGCAGGGTTAGAAGCAACAGCCACAAGCCCTAAAACCAACCCAAAAAGAAATAAAGACACAAGATAAGTCATAATTCCTGCTCGGACTTTAACCGAAACTAATGACTTGAAAAACCACCGTTGTTATTCAACTACAAGAACCTTAATGGCCAACCTCCGAAAAACCCACCCGCTCCTAAAAATTGCTAATGACGCACTAGTCGACCTCCCTGCCCCCTCTAATATCTCAGTCTGATGAAACTTTGGTTCACTCTTAGGCCTATGTTTGGCCACCCAAATTCTTACCGGACTCTTCCTAGCCATACACTACACCTCCGATATTTCAACAGCTTTTTCCTCTGTATGCCACATCTGCCGAGATGTAAGTTACGGCTGACTCATCCGTAATATCCACGCTAACGGAGCATCTTTCTTCTTTATCTGTATTTATATGCATATCGCCCGGGGACTCTACTACGGGTCCTACCTATATAAAGAAACCTGAAATATTGGAGTAGTATTATTACTTCTAACTATAATGACTGCCTTTGTAGGCTATGTTCTTCCATGAGGACAGATATCCTTCTGAGGAGCCACTGTAATCACAAACCTCTTCTCCGCTGTCCCCTATGTAGGAGGTGCCCTTGTACAATGAATTTGGGGCGGATTTTCTGTAGACAGCGCCACCCTAACCCGATTTTTCGCCTTTCACTTCCTATTCCCCTTCGTTATTGCAGCCGCCACAGTACTTCACCTTCTGTTTCTACATGAGACCGGATCCAATAACCCAGCAGGGATTAACTCCGACGCCGATAAAATCTCATTCCACCCCTACTTCTCGTACAAAGACCTCCTCGGTTTCGTAGCTATATTACTTGGCCTAACAGCCCTAGCTCTTTTCACACCTAACCTCCTAGGAGACCCAGACAATTTCACACCAGCCAACCCCCTAGTTACCCCACCACACATCAAGCCCGAATGATACTTCTTATTCGCCTACGCAATTCTCCGATCTATCCCCAATAAACTAGGAGGGGTACTCGCCCTTTTATTCTCAATCCTTGTTCTCATAGTTGTTCCGATCCTCCACACCTCCAAACAGCGCGGACTAACCTTTCGACCACTAACTCAATTCTTATTCTGAACCCTGGTAGCAGACATACTTATCCTCACCTGAATTGGAGGCATGCCTGTAGAACACCCATTTATCATTATCGGCCAAGTTGCCTCTGTGATTTACTTCACCATCTTCCTAATCCTCGCCCCCTTAGCCGGTTGGGCCGAAAATAAAGCCCTTGAATGAACCTGCCCTAGTAGCTCAGCGCCAGAGCGCCGGTCTTGTAATCCGGAAGTCGGAGGTTAAAACCCTCCCTAGTGCTCAGAGAGAGGAGATTTTAACTCCCACCCTTAACTCCCAAAGCTAAGATTCTAAATTAAACTACCCTCTGACGCCCCCTAATATGTACAATAATGAATGTTGTATCTCAACAAATTAGTGTTATAATACATCTATGTATAATATTACATATTATGTATTTACCCATATATACAATATCTGTATGGTGAGTAGTACATCATATGTATTATCAACATAAGTGAATTTAAGCCCTCATATATCAGCACAAACCCAAGATTTACATAAGCTAAACACGTGATAATAACCAACTAGGTTGTTTTAACCTAGGTAATTGATATATTAATAAAACTCCAACTAACACGGGCTCCGTCTTTACCCACCAACTTTCAGCATCAGTCCTACTTAATGTAGTAAGAACCGACCAACGATTTATCAGTAGGCATACTCTTATTGATGGTGAGGGGCAGATATCGTATTAGGTAACATCTCGTGAACTATTCCTGGCATTTGGTTCCTAAGTCGAGGGCTATCCTTAAGAAACCAGCCCCTGAAAGCCGAATGTAAAGCATCTGGTTAATGGTGTCAATCTTATTATTCGTTACCCACCAAGCCGGGCGTTCTCTTATATGCATAACGTTCTCCTTTTTTTTTTTTCCTTTCAGCTTGCATATACAAGTGCAAGCAAAGAAGTCTAACAAGGTCGAACTGGATCTTGAATTCCAGAGAACCCATGTATCATGGTGAAATGATATTCTATAAAGAATCACATATTTGGATATCAAGTGCATAAGGTCTAATATTCACTTCACAAATACCTGTATTATCTCCCCGGCTTCCGCGCGGTAAACCCCCCTACCCCCCTACACCGAAAGATCCTTATGTTCCTGTTAAACCCCTAAACCAGGAAGTCTCAAATCAGCACTAATATTTTTATATTACATTAATAAACTTAATGCACTTTGTAACATCAAACACCAACACTCAATAAGCCAGCTCTCATAAATAAAGTATACATTAATTTTAAAAAACCTTATAATGCCTATACCGATGGTTATTGGGTAGCCCCACAACACCATGGCCCTCT